TTCCATAGTGCAAGTCCCTTTTTATTTTCTGACGGACGAACCACTCCCTAAAAGAATCCTATCTTCCGTATTATTTCTATCTATTTTTTTATTAATATTCTTTTTCTCTTTTTTTGATTTTAAAAATTTATTCTATTTCTATGAATTATTATTAATTAATAATAGAAATAGATAATAGAAAATAAGAAGTATTATTATTATACTTTCTAATAAATTATTCTTATTTATTGACAATTAGAATAACCTATTCGTACAATGGGCATCATATGATTCTGATGGACGTTGGGCAAATAAGCCCCTATCGTCTAGTGGTTTAGGACATCTCTCTTTCAAGGAGGCAGCGGGGATTCGACCTCCCCTGGGGGTAGGGTACTACAAAAGGAGGTTGATCATGGATTACCAATAAACCTCAAATGGGTTTTCCTGGGTCGATGCCCGAGCGGTTAATGGGGACGGACTGTAAATTCGTTGGCAATATGTCTACGCTGGTTCAAATCCAGCTCGGCCCAACAATTCGCCAATATACCATGAGATGATATAACCTCCCTGTCCTTCAGAAATACCCGATACGGAGGAATAAAAAAGAATCAAAATCTCTGCTAGATCCCTTATTTCCCTGGGATTGTAGTTCAATTGGTCAGAGCACCGCCCTGTCAAGGCGGAAGCTGCGGGTTCGAGCCCCGTCAGTCCCGACAGATTCAATAAGTACATCAATCCGCTTTCCTTTTTCTGTTAACGGGGGAACAAGAAGAAAAATTTCATTCCCAAAGGGGTTCTTTTTTCTTTCCTTTTTCGTTTCGCCCTTCTCATCAAACAAATAGATAGGAGAATTTTCGTTACTTCAACTAGGACTCATTGGTAGTAGAAAGACATATGTAGATTAGTACAATTGATGGAGCAATATAGTCAGTATTCCAAGAGATACTGAGTCTGCTTTTTCGATGGAATAGAGGACTATATGTTTCTCAAGCGCACATACAAAAAAATGGAATTCCTTTCGTGTACAATACAAAACAAAATGAATTTAACAGAATTCCCCCGATAGAATACTTTTCCGGCTTAAAAAATAGCCCCTTCCGGCTCTGTTTTTGTTTGTGTAACCTTACTAATGTGAAATTGAAAAAATCTCTTTTATTCAAAAGTACTTTTTGAGTGGGCTGGGAATCCTATTTTGGATTCAGTATGGATAAAACGTCTTCTTATGTTATACTATTCAATTCGCGACGACGAATTGATTTGATAGCTCAGATATTGTTATTCATGATATTGATCTGATTTAAGATCATTGAGAGGTAATTCATTCATTGAATTTACCGGCGAAAGATTTATCATCTCTATGGGATTAAATCCCGAGTTATTGTGAAGTAAAAAAAAGATGAGATTATGGAAGTAAATATTCTTGCATTTATTGCTACTGCGCTGTTCATTCTAGTTCCTACTGCTTTTCTGCTTATCATTTATGTAAAAACAGAAAGCCAAAATCAAAATAAAAAAGATTAATTAATTTGAATGAAACTTGACTTCTGAGTTCTTATCAACGATTGAAGAAAAAAGGAAAATGATTCCAAGATTCCAATTTCATGTCTTAAAAGAAATGAGCGGATTATAATCGACAGTATTCTATCAGATCCGATACTATAGTATAGTAAGAAAGAAATATATATTTCTTTCTTACTATCTATTAGTGTTATTGTAGTGTATAAAGTTCTACTTCTTAAATTTAAATTAAATAATTGTTTTACTTTAGATAATTGTCTTACTTTATAGTTCTACTTTATAGATTTCTTATTCTTTGCAATCTTAGTTTCGTGATCTATCGAAAGAATCAAATCAAAGAAGGAAAAAGCATTATGAGCATTAACATATATATATATATATATTAAAGAGTAGTAATCTTTTTTCTAGCATTTCAAAGAAAAAATGGATTGATCCATTGACAGGAGTTCTATGGGCACTTCTTCGGATTTTGAAAGGGAATAAATAATAAACCTCGCCAATTTTTAATGCTTGAACCCTGATATTCAGATATGAAATGAGTCGATAAAGTAGAAATTCCATTTCGCAAATAATAAAAGAATATCGTTAAGTGCGCGCAATATGTGACTCGCCCAAGGCAAGATCTTATTATGCATAGCATATCGTTAGACAACGACTACGTCTATATTTTTGCTCATAGAAAGCGCGTATACACTTCAAAAAGAATTTTTTGAGCAGTAAAAGTAAAGAGGGAAACAAAAAAGGGAGGTCAGGCCTTCTTCAGTATCTATCTCCAATTATGGTAAGAGCCCGTTCATTGAAATAGAAAATTTAGGAAAAATTTTGTTGGACTCAAATTCCAATAATATGTATCCCTTTCCTTTCGAGATACAAACATGAGGATCATTGAAATATATCTTTCATTGAAAGAATTTTAGTCATATAATACATTACTCCACTAGAATCCAATAGAATTCCGAACTGAATATCTTTTTTGAATAATACAAAATGCGGTGCAGAAGGA